GTAAATAGATCCGAAACATATAAAACGCGGTTAATCCCGCCGTGGCCCAAGCTATTATTGCGAAAATTGGCGAATACAACCAACTATCATTAAGAATTTCATCTTTGGACCAAAAACAAGCAAGAGGTGGAATACCACAAAGAGAAAGTGTACCTAATAAAAATGTGATTTTGGTAATTGGTACATGTTTTCTTAAACCTCCCATAAGACCCATATTCTGGCTTTTAGCTGGAGAATATCCAACAATAGTTTCCATTGAATGAATAATGGATCCGGATCCTAAAAATAATAATGCTTTGGAATAAGCATGAGTAATCAAATGAAATAAAGCGCTTCGATAAGACCCCATACCTAGAGCTAACATCATATAACCCAATTGGGACATTGTGGAATAGGCTAAACCTCTCTTAATGTCTTGTTGAGCAAGAGCTAAAGTAGCTCCTAATAATACTGTTATTATTCCTATAACCGAGATCAAATACATTATGTAAGGTATAACTCTGAAAAGAGGAAGAAGCCGAGCTACAAGAAAAATCCCCGCCGCTACCATAGTAGCAGCATGTATAAGAGCCGAAATAGGAGTAGGCCCCTCCATGGCATCAGGTAACCATATATGAAGGGGGAATTGGGCGGATTTAGCAACTGCACCGGCAAATAAGAGAACAGCGCATAACGTAATAAATAGAAAATTTACCTCATTATTATAAATCAAGTTAGTGAATATTTCGAATAAATCCCTAAATTCGAAACTCCCCGTTATCCAATAAAAACCTAAAATTCCTAATAATAAACCAAAATCCCCTACACGATTAGTTACAAAGGCTTTTTGACAAGCATTTGCCGCAACAGGTCGTGTAAACCAAAATCCTATTAATAGATAGGAACACAGCCCAACCAATTCCCAAAAAATATAAATTTGTATCAAATTGGAACTAGTAACTAATCCCAACATGGAAGTACTGAAAAAACTCATATAAACAAAAAATCTCAAATATCCTTGATCATGAGCCATATAATTATCACTATAAATAAGAACCATAATTCCAACAGTAGTGATTAATATTGACATAATAGAAGTAAGTGGGTCGATCAAGTATCCGAAGTCTAAAGAAAAATCATTATTGATGATCCAAGACCATCCATATTGATAAAAAGAACTGCTATTGATTTGCTGAATAGACAGGGAGATTGAAAAAATCATGACTATGCTTAACAATAAAACACTCTGAAAAGCCCACATACGGCGAAAACTTTTTGTTGCCGTTGGAAAAAGAATAAGTCCCGCTCCTATTAACATAGGGACTGGAAGTGGAATGAAAGGTATGATCCACGCATATTCATATGTCTGTTCCATAAAAAAGTTTTGAATTCTTAATTAATTGTTTCCGATTCACCGGATCTTACCTCTTTTGAAAGGAGTCAATAAAAAGTAAAAATATGGACTAACTTAAACTAATTTTAAATTTTAATCGAATTTTCTATTCTTACTTATTCTGAGTCTTTGCTAAATACTTCAACTATTGAAATCACAAAGTTACAATTGGTCAAATGATATGAAAGGGATTTATTACTAATCTCCTTTGAAATAGGCCTATTTTTGATCCAAGTTTGACCAAAGATAGTGAATCGAACGGGGATTCAAGTTTTTCATTTCCTGAAGTAAAAACGCGGTTCTTATCTTTAAACCTTTCGAGGTATTTTATTGCATGTAAATGAAATGTGGAACCATAAATAAAAATCGAATATTTTTGGGATTCCTTATTTTATTTTTGATTTTTATTAAGTTCAATTTCTTAAGTTCAACTAATTTTCTTTCTTCATTTCTACGGAAAAGCCGATTATCAAATTCTATAGGTATAGATTTTATGAATCAAAAAGAATGGGAAATTGTGAAATAAAGATACCAGTCACTAGAGAATCTTTTCTTTTTTACGATTATGAATGTTTTATGGAATAGAAAGACTTGAAAAAACGCATATTGGCCTTCTGTTTTTATTTCCAGTATTCTGCAATTTTGACATATCTTTTACCTATCTCGATAATGTTTTATTTGAGGAGAACACTATTAGCTCGAAAATAAATATGTATTAAAAATAATTCGTTTTGAACAATAGATGTCTTTCACATCCAGCTATAACAATGAGTAATTTTTTAATTTATAAATGGCAGTTCCAAAAAAACGCACTTCGACATCAAAAAAGCGTATTCGTAAAAATATTTGGAAAGGGAAGGGGTATTGGATAGCATTAAAGGCTTTTTCGTTAGCGAAATCTCTTTCTACCGGGAATTCAAAAAGTTTTTTTGTACGCCAAACCCAAATAAATAAGTAATAAAACGTTAAAATAATTTGAATCAACTTGAAAAAATAATTCAATTATTCTTAAATTATTCAATTAGATAATAATTGAATTATTTAACGATTTCCCCTTCCTATTTGATATTGATTAACTCCCCAATCCATATGTAATGGAACTCTATTCGCTTTTCTGATTGATATAGTAAATAATTGATATATAAAATAATAGAATTAGGAAATCCTCTATTTACTATATCAATCACTGAATAATAACTTTTTTGTTGACAAAAGAATAAAGATCATTTCTATTCCAAGGTGGGGAGTTTTATTTTCCCCATCGACCTATTTGCAGAATAAAATGAAAAAAAAAAAAAAATTCTATATTTGCATCTCTATAGCTATAGAAGAACGTATATAAAAATCTTTAGTGAAAGTTAAAAACTCATTGAAATTTATTGATTCTATTTTGAAACCTTTTTGTTTTGTCGACCTTTCTAACTTTTGATTTTCTCTGAATTATTATATAGTCCCCCATATATATCTTGCCCTTAACCCAATAGAGAAAATTGATTAATGAAATTTTGTATGGCTAATTGTGAATTTTGAGCGATACAAAATGGGTTCTTTTCTTTCTATTTTGTCGTCAAAATCCCTTTTTTGTTTTATTTTAGATTTCTAATTTAGATTTCTAAAAAAAAAAATAAGAAATTGCTGCTTAAACAATGAAAACAAAATTTTTTCACTCTATTCCTTATTCCTTAATTTGAGTATAGAACGGTTTAGTTACAAGAGTTGAATTCTGAATTCGAGGAAAGCATAAAATATAGGAAAGTCCCAGGTTAAATAAAAAAACTAAGACTCTAAACTCAAATCGAAAATAATGAACCTTCAACCTCAAATTCCTATTTGAACAACTTTTTATTGTTATTGATCCATTTGAATCATTACTAAACTAAAATAGCTTACTCAATCTCGACGATTGCTTATTCATAGGCTATTATGAGTTCAAGACAGGCCGCTATGGTGAAATTGGTAGACACGCTGCTCTTAGGAAGCAGTGCTAATGCATCTCGGTTCGAGTCCGAGTGGCGGCATACCATCTTCTAAAAAGGATAAATAGATCTTATAATGAATTCAATTCCCGATTTCCATTTTCGAATTATGTAATTAAGGGACTCTTATTTTTTAAGATTTTTTATGATATTTTCAACCTTAGAGCATATATTAACTCACATTTCCTTTTCGATCGTTTCAATTGTAATTACAATTCATTTGATAACCCTTTTAGTCGAGGAAATTGTAAAACTATACGATTCGTCAGAAAAGGGCATAATAGTGACTTTTTTCTGTATAACAGGATTATTAGTTACTCGGTGGATTTCTTCAGGACATTTCCCACTAAGCGATTTATATGAATCATTAATTTTCCTTTCATGGAGTTTCTCCCTTATTCATATAATTCCGTATTTCAAAAAAAATGTTTTCATTTTAAGTAAAATAACTGGACCAAGTGCTATTTTGACCCAAGGCTTTGCTACTTCAGGTATTTTAACTGAAATACACCAATCTGGAATATTAGTACCTGCTCTTCAATCGGAGTGGTTAATAATGCACGTAAGTATGATGATATTGGGCTATGCAGCCCTTTTATGTGGATCGTTATTATCAGTAGCACTTCTAGTGATTACATTTCGTAAAAACAGAAAGCTTTTTTATATTTATAAGAGCAATGGTTTTTTAAACGCGTCATTTTTCGTGGGTGAAAATGTTTTCGAAAATACTTCGTTTTTTTCTGCTAAAAATTATTACAGGTTCCAATTGATTCAACAATTGGATTATTGGAGTTATCGGGTTATTAGTTTAGGATTTACTTTTTTAACCATAGGAATCCTTTCGGGAGCGGTATGGGCTAATGAAGCGTGGGGGTCATATTGGAATTGGGACCCAAAAGAAACTTGGGCATTTATTACTTGGATCGTATTTGCAATTTATTTACATACTCGAACAAATAGAAATTTGCGGGGTGCAAATTCTGCAATTATAGCGTCTATAGGCTTTCTTATAATTTGGATATGCTATTTTGGGGTCAATCTATTAGGAATAGGGTTACATAGTTATGGTTCTTTTCCATCAACATTTAATTGAATTCAAGACAAGTTATTACAAATACAAGAGCGGGTGACGCATTGTATGAACTAACATGTGGGCCGTGTGAATCATCAATACAATATTTGATTCACACGGTTTTCTATCATATGTAGTTCAATTTCATTGTTTTTACTTAATTCTTCTCTTAATTGATCTTAATTAAAGAAAAAAAGAAGACTTTTTTTCATTGTCCAAGAATGTTTTTAAAAACAAACATAGGTTTTTTTATTTCAGTCATCCAATTATTTCTAAAAAAAATTAGATAGAATAACTTCGACCTTGTCAACTGCTAATGAAAGAACGAAATCGGGGTATATACCAATACCTATGACGGGTAAAAAGATGGAGATCGAAAGAAATAACTCTCGCGGTCCAGAATCAAAAAACGAATCCTTCGGAGCGTTAAATAGCTTGTATCCATAGAACATCTGGCGTGGCATAGATAATGAATAAATAGGAGTTAATATAATTCCAATTGCCATTACAAAAGTAATTAGTAGTTTTGGAATTAAAAGATATTTTTGGCCGGTAATTATTCCAAAAAATACTAGCAATTCGGCAACAAAACCACTCATACCTGGTAATGCAAGGGAAGCCATCGAAAAGCTACTAAACATCGTGAACATTTTTGGCATTGGAATAGCTATTCCGCCCATTTCGTCAAGATAAACAAGGCGGATTCTATCATAAGTCGTTCCCGCCAAGAAAAAAAGTGCAGCACCAATAAATCCATGAGAGATTATTTGTAAAAGGGCTCCATTAAGTCCCGTATCGGTTAGAGAACTAATTCCTATAATTATGAAACCCATATGAGAGACAGAGGAATAGGCTATTCTTTTTTTTAAATTCCGTTGGCCAAGAGATGTTGAAGCTGCATAGATTATTTGTATTGTACCTATTATCATCAACCAAGGAGAAAATATAGAATGGGCATGAGGTAATAATTCCATATTGATTCGAATTAATCCATACGCTCCCATTTTTAATAAGATTCCGGCTAGAAGCATACAAGTACTGTAATGTGCTTCTCCATGGGTATCTGGTAACCATGTGTGTAGGGGGATAATGGGCGATTTGACAGCAAAAGCAATAAAAAATCCAATATAGAAGATTATTTCTAAAATCACAGGATATGATTGATTAACTGATGTTTCAAAATTTAATGTTGGTTCATTAGAACCATATAAAGCAACACCCAAAACTCCCATTAAGAGAAAAATAGAACCCCCTGCCGTGTACAAAATAAATTTTGTAGCTGAGTACAGACGTTTCTTTCCTCCCCACATGGCTAGAAGTAGATAAACAGGAATTAATTCTAACTCCCACATGATGAAAAAAAGTAAAAGGTCCCGAGACGAAAATGATCCAATTTGACCACTGTACATTGCTAACATGAGAAAATGGAATAATCTAGAATCTCGAGTAACTGGCCAAGCCGCTAAAGTCGCTAAAGTCGTGATAAATCCTGTTAATAAAATGGGTCCTATAGAAAGTCCATCTATTCCTAATCTCCAATGGAAATCAAAAAAATCGACCCATTTATAATCCTCTACTAGTTGGATTAATGGATCATCCGATTGGAAATGATAACAAAATGCATAAGTTGTTAGAAGGAGTTCTAAAATACATATACATATGGTATACCACCGGATTACCCTATTTCCTTTATGGGGAAGAAAGAAAATTAAAGAACCCGCAAATATCGGAAAAACTACAATTATTGTTAACCAAGGAAAATAATTCGTAGTAAAGACAAGATACACTTAGACCAAAAAAACCCGTGCTCAAAATATTTTGATTTTCGAGCACAGGTTTGTCGGTAAAAAAATTAAATGGATTCAAGTAGAGTTTTCTCGAACGTATCAATAAGCTAGACCCATACTGCGAGTTGTTTCATGCCATAAATAAACTCGTACACTCAAGAAATCCGTTGGGCAGGCGGATTCACATCTCTTACAACCAACGCAGTCCTCTGTTCGTGGAGCAGAAGCAATTTGTTTAGCCTTACAACCGTCCCAAGGTATCATTTCTAATACATCCGTGGGGCAGGCTCGGACACATTGAGTACATCCTATACACGTATCGTAAATCTTTACTGAATGTGACATTTGGTCTATACGTTTTTTAATGTTCTAAATTTTCGATCTAGTAAACTTAGAAACGAATTATATATTTATATACCAGATGAATCAATGAGTTATCAGAATTTTCTAATCAACCCCTTTCTGGATTGGTTTATGAGATATGAGAGAGGCCAAAATACTTTGATTTCTTATATTTTGCAAATAAGATCATACTTTACGTATTAAACATGCTAATTCAAATCGCTTTCTCAATATTAGAATGTAAATGATTACTATTAATTATTCAACAAATTTGATTGGTTGATACGAGTTGATTTTCTATTACGATAAATTGATGAAACAATAGCCAGTCCAATGGCTGCTTCAGCGGCTGCAATAGCTATAACAAAAATTGAGAAAATGTCTCCTTTTAATTGACGATTATCAAAAAAATCAGAAAATGTTACAAAATTTATATTAACCGCATTCAATAGAAGTTCAAGACACATAAGGGCTCTAACCATATTTCGACTTGTGATCAATCCATAGATACCGATAGAAAATAAATAGGCACTCAAAACAAGTACATGTTCGAGAATCATTAAACAACTCCTTATCAATCTCGACTCCTTTCAATATGAACAACAATTCAACTAATTTAATAGACTAGTATATAACAAGTATGGAACAAAGAAATATATTGGTACTAGATTGACCTAAAGTCTTTCTATTTATCCAGCTAGAATTCAAATAGAATTGAAGGAAAATGAATGTGATAAGACAGAACAAAATTTTATTTTAATTCCAAGTTTTAATAGAAATTTTTTATTGACGAGCTACAGCAATTGCACCTATTAAAGCAACTAAAAGGATTATTGAAATAAGTTCAAATGGGAGAAAAAAATCTGTTGATAAATGAATTCCAATTTGTTGACTATTACTTAGAAAATCTTGCTCTATAATCTGGTTTGATCTTGTAGTCCAAATAATCCCGTACCATGACGTATCTGAAATAATAGTAATTAGTGAAATAAAAAGACTTATACAAACCATCGAAGTAATTCCATCTCCTACGGTCCAAAGATGAAAATCCTTGTAATATTCGGAGCCATTCATGAACATCACAGCAAAAATGATTAAAACATTTATAGCTCCTACGTAAATAAGTAGCTGCGCAGCAGCTACAAAATAGGAGTTAGATAGAATATAGACTAACGATGTACAAACAAGAACCAATCCCAAGGAAAAGGCCGAATAAATTGGATTGGGAAGTAATACCACTCCTAGACCCCCTAATATAAGACCCGATCCTAGAAAGACTAAAAGAAAATCATGTATTGGTTCAGATAAATCCATTTTTTATAAAAAATCAAAAACGAAGAATTTCATGACTTTATTGACCTGACCAGGAAAAAAGCAGTTTTTCTATTTTTTATGATACTTTGAAATTGTTAATTGAATGAAATTCTAATGGGTATAAATTGAGGTGGATGCTTTTATTTTATTGGACCACTATCCATTCTTTACTCGTCGAAAGAGTAGTTTAAACCTATCTATTTTTGATATCATTTATCTACTTTGAAACCATTACTATTTTACTATTATCTATTATAATATATAATATGGAAATCGATTTTGTTTTCAATCTAAATTAAGCTAGTAGTCTCATTAAGCAACCACTAGTTTGAATTGCCCAAGCAAAAATCTCATTGTTTTAGATCCGAACTAAGCCTTCGTAATTCGTAATTTTTTTGAATCGAATTAAGGGTTTATTCATTCTTTATTTGAGGTAAATTCAAAATTGTTCGAATTGTGTAATCATCAATTACTGACATTGGTAAGCGACCCAAAGCGATTTGATTATAATTCAATTCGTGACGATCATAAGTAGAAAGTTCATATTCTTCAGTCATTGATAAACAATTTGTTGGGCAATACTCAACACAATTACCACAAAATATACAGATTCCAAAATCAATACTGTAATTCAGCAATCGTTTCTTTCGAATATCAGTTTCCAACTTCCAATCAACAACGGGTAAATCTATAGGACATACACGCACACATACCTCACAAGCAATGCATTTATCAAATTCAAAGTGTATTCGGCCTCGGAAACGTTCCGATGTGATCAATTTTTCGTAGGGGTATTGAATAGTTACAGGTAAACGATTTGCGTGGGACAGGGTAATGATGAAACCTTGGCCGATGTATCTGGCGGCTCGTATTGTTTGTTGACCATAATTTAGGAATTCCGTTATCATAGGGAGCATATGTTGAATATCTATAAAAAAGATTTTATGCTTGTTTCTTTCTCTTGTTTGAGACAAGTCGTGAATCTAGGATATTGTGGTCTTTTACAGTGAAAGAAGTTGGAACGAGGTTGTCAATAATAGATTACCTAGAGAAATCGGTAAAAGAAATTTCCACCCAAGATTTAATAGTTGGTCCATTCTCAGCCTCGGTAAGGTCCATCTTGTTGCAATAGGAATGAACAAAAACAAATAAGTTTTGGCTAATGTGATAAAAATACCAATTAGTCTTCCAAAGACTTTACCCCTTTTATTTATGCCAAATAGCTCAGGAACTAATATGTACGGAATAGAAAGATTCCAACCTCCCAAGTAAAGAACTGTTACAAATAATGAAGAAACTAGTAGATTCAGATATGAAGCAATGTAAAATAAACCAAATTTGATACCTGAATATTCGGTTTGATACCCTGCTACTAATTCTTCTTCTGCTTCTGGTAAATCAAAAGGTAATCTTTCACACTCGGCGAGAGACGAAATTAGAAAAACGATAAACCCGATGGGTTGACGCCACAAATTCCACCCCCAAAAACCATATTTTGACTGCGCTTCCACTATATCAACTGTACTTGAACTATTAGATAATCATAGTCGATGATAACATCACTGTGCCCATCGCTATTACAGAACCGTACGTGAGATTTTCACCTCATACGGCTCCTCAGAGGTCACAAATAAATCTAAGGGCCCTTTCCTCTTCTTTATCTTGATATGTTTGTCAGATAGAGTCAAAATCTATCCTAAGGTCCCAAATTAGACCAATGGAATTCTGTCTGCTATATTTAAAATTAATAAATAAGTGCTTCTGAATTTATCTCATCTTTTAAGAATTTTAATTTGGCTTTGTTGATTAATAACCTTATCATTAAATAAAATAAAAAAAATGTGCTTTATAGCAATATCACATATACATTTCAACCTGGAATTTTCAATTACGAAAAAAATTAGAGAGTTGATTAGTTCATGAATCATGACAAAAATTTGATCTCTCTAAATATAAATAGAAATCAAAATGAAATTATAGGAAAGAAAGAATAAGAACAAAAAAAGAAAAAGGAAGAAAAAAACAACGACATCTCTCCTTTTTTCTTTTGCAATTAGATTCTTTTCTTTCTATTTTGATTTATTTTATTTCATTCCTATTCTCCTTTCTCCGAAAAAGGGCCTTTAACCAAAGTAAAAGATTACTTCGTTCTTGATAGTTATTTACTTACTCAGTGGATAGGAACATACTCTGGATCAGAATCATGGGGAGTACTTCTTGATCATTTCTACGAACGTAAAGCCCCAATTTGAATTCCTTTTATGTACAGAAATATCCTCTTGGATAACTTACATAATCTCAATTATTAATCCTTTGTGTATCTTGGTCTTCCTAACCATCCACTTATTTTTTCTTTCAAAAACCTCCTGTTGTGGAAATCCATCTATGGTAATAGACAAGAAAAACTCCATACAGTTGATCTTTTGAACCCGCTTCAAGTTATCATGACAATTCACGAATCTTGGGGTAAATAATCTCTATTGCTTATGTTTACTTTTTTCACCATTTGCTTTTTGTACATAGGAAATGAGACTCAACTTTTTACTGCAAATTTAGAAGCCGTTTTCTTTCACTCATATAACTATCTGGTTTAGTTCATCAACTTAAATGCTGAAGAAAAATATATATAGTCAATCAAATCTTTTTATCCTTGTTTCTAGAAAGAAAAGAATTTGGAGACATTTTCGGGCTCACCGAATCACACGTAGAGATATTGATAACACACATAGAGCTAATGGTATTTCATAACTAATTGATTGAGCAGCTGCCCGTAGACCACCCAAAAAGGAATATTTATTATTTGATCCATACCCCGACATAAGAAGTCCAACGGGAGCAATACTTGAAATGGCAATCCAGAAAAAAACACCAATACTAAGATCGGCTAGAACAAGGTGATCACCAAAAGGAATTACTGAATAACTTAGAAAGATAGATATTACTGCTATGGATGGTCCGATACTGAATAAACGAGTATCTCCTGTAGATGGAATAAGGTTCTCTTTCAAAAGTAGTTTTGTCCCATCTGCTAGAGCTTGAAGAATTCCTAAAGGTCCGGCATATTCAGGTCCGATACGTTGTTGTATTCCTGCAGATATTTCTCTTTCTAACCAAACAATTACTAGTACACCTATTGTGATTCCTAATACAAGAGTCAAAATAGGTACAAGAATCCATATGATCCCATAGACTTCTTTTAAGGATTCCAATTTGGAAAAAGAATTGATAGTCTCCATTTCTGTTGTATCAATTATCATTTCAACGATCAACTTCTCCCATAATGATATCTATGCTACCTAGTATTGTCATAATATCAGCCAATTTCATTCTTTTAACTAACTGAGGAAGAATTTGCAAATTGATAAAACCTGGTGGGCGAATTTTCCATCTCCAAGGAAAAACGCTCTGATCTCCTATCAGAAAAATTCCCAATTCTCCTTTTGGGGCTTCAACTCTCACATAAAGTTCTTGTTTCGACAATTCAAAAGTTGGAGAAGGTTTTTTACTAATAAACCGATATTCAAAATCATTCCATTCAGGATCTTTTAATCTGTCAAAACGTCGGATTTCTAAATTTTCGTAAGGCCCTCCTGGAATTCCTTCCAGAGCCTGTTGAATAATCTTTATGGATTCTGTCATTTCACTGATTCGTACTAAATAACGAGCTAATGAATCCCCTTCTCGTTGCCATTGAACCTGCCAATCAAATTCGTCGTAAGACTCATAATGATCAACTTTACGAAGATCCCATTCTATTCCGGAAGCTCGTAGCATTGGTCCCGATAAACCCCAATTTACTGCCTCGTCTCTTCCAATAATTCCTACGCCTTCAACTCGTTCTAAAAAAATGGGATTCCGGGTAATAAGTTTTTGATACTCAGCAACCCCTGTTAAAAAATAATCACAAAAATCCAAACATTTATCTATCCAGCCATAGGGTAGATCAGCAGCCACTCCTCCAATACGAAAATAATTATGCATCATTCGCATACCAGTGGCCGCTTCGAATAGGTCATATATCAATTCTCTTTCTCGAAAAATATAGAAGAAAGGGGTCTGCGCACCAATATCCGCCATAAAAGGACCGAGCCATAATAAATGAGAAGCTATCCGACTCAACTCCAACATAATGACTCTGATATAGCTAGCCCTTTTAGGTACTTGAATATTGCCTAATTGTTCGGGTCCATTTATGGTTATTGCTTCTGTGAACATAGTAGCTAAATAATCCCACCGTGTTACATAAGGCAAATATTGTATAATTGTTCGGTTTTCTGCAATTTTCTCCATCCCTCTATGTAAATAACCCAATATTGGTTCGCAGTCGACAACATCTTCACCATCTAGAGTAACGATGAGTCGAAGAACACCGTGCATTGATGGGTGCTGAGGCCCCATATTGACTATCATGAGGTCTTTTCTTGTAGTTGGTGCAGTCATAAGTTTTTTAACGATTCATTCTTCCATGAATTACTGAAAGTGAAAAGAAGTTCATCAAAATTTAATCGAAACATATAAGTGAAAATGCAATAACTCTTCAAATTAATTTAATAAAATTAACGAATTTTTGTCTCTCGAATGGCCAATTTATTAATTAATTCTTTATAACGTACTCTATTTTTTTTTGCCAAATAAGCTAGCAGTCGTTGACGTTTTCCCAAAATTTTCTTCAAACCTCTCTGAGATAAATAGTCTTTTTTGTGCAATTCTAAATGTGAAGTAAGTCTCTGTATCTTATTGGTGAAATTGAATACTTGAAATTCAACAGATCCTTTCTTTTCTTCTTGAGAAGTAACTGAAATGACATAATTTTTTACCATAAACGAATTTCCCCTTTCTTTATTTTACAGATATGGATTTTTTCGAATTTTATTGATCAGTAATAATAATGCCAGTAATTTGAACGTGGTATATAGACTTAATTTCTTTATGAACCTCTAATTTTATCAATTCCAATAAATTAATCAAATTAAAAAATTGATTCAGATAGGAATTCAAAAAGGTGATAGATACGTTTTTTTCATTCACAAAAGCGAATAATTGAAACCTAAAATCCTAAAATGAAAAATATTCTGTTGATTCATTTTTAGATCTAATCGATACCTTATTTTATTGATTTAGTATCGTCTACTCGAATTAGATTCGAATAAGATGTAAAACAAGGCATGTGTGCTTTTGTTTGCTTTCATATACTCTATACGAGACAGGGTATATAGTACTATCAATTAATTTTCAATCGTGGATACATATGTATTCTTAAGATATTGAAACGGCTACCATTATTGGTATCAAACCAATAACGATTCATACAAGCTAAATCCTCTAATCGATAATTAGGCCAAAGAAAGAACTTCAATTTAATTAATTCATTTTTCTCTTTATAAAAGGGTTTCCTTTCATCCAAAAATTGACTCCAGTTTTTTACATTGGTTTCATTGCAAAATACTGAATTTCTATCGACACCATCCCAATTCAAAGAATTAAAAAAACTTCGAATTCTCAATTCTCTACGACGTCTAGACCATAAAATATTTTCAGGAACAAGCAAATCAAAATGATTTTGTTCTGTATTTATTCTTTGAGTTTGAGGTTGCAGAATGAATTCGTCAAAATTCTTTTTAGCAACATATCTTTGTTCTCGGTATCTTTGATTAGTTTGGTGTTTACTTTTATGAACCAACGAAATACCTATGGTTTGATACATAAGAAATTCTCCATTATTTTTTACAGAGAACCGAATGGGTTCGATAATCAATACCCCCTTCTTTAGTAAGTCTGTAAGAGGTAAATTTGCCTGAATCAGCATTGTATCCAAACACATTTCTCTCCTTTGAATTGACGATATAGTAATTTTGGTTGGATTTGTCAGTCGAAGCAGGAGACAATATACCTTGATATTTTCGAGCAGACTTTGATTCAAAGCATCCTTCCATTTCAATTGAAAAAGCAAATAACGTTGCAAGAACAAATCTAGTTCTGCTTCCGTGTTGCTTTTGTATTGTTTTTTAGTTTTACCCTTTTTTGTGTCTGATTCCACGTAATCTTTTTCAAGATCGTTTTGATGTTTTGAGAAAACAGGGCCCCGATTTTCTTTGTTTTCTATACTCGATCCATGCTCTCTTTGACTTGCGGGTTCTTTTGCTTCTTGAATTCTATTCTGTTTTTTTTTTATTGATGGTATAAAAAAGTTTTGTTTTTGGTTTTGACTAACCTTTTCATTTGTATTCAAATTTAAAAGAAGGAATTTGCTTGGTATAATCCACGGTTTTATTTTATAGACATTAGAAAGTAGTAAAAATTCTGGAAAGAACCAAAATTCCAGATTCAATATGGGACGATTAAATATTTTTTCATTCATTCCCATCCAATCAAAAAAGACTTTTTTCGAATTTTTTTGAGTTTTTTCTGGATTTTGATGAGTTGTAAGATAAAAAACCCCCCTTTTCTCAATTATTTGATAATTATCAATTATTTGATAATTATTAATACCAATTTGAGTATTTGGATTACTGTTGGTATCGATTTTAACCCAGGCCTCAATATCTCCTTTTTGTCTAAGAGAAAAATGGAGAATTTTCCAATCAAAATATTTTCTATTGAGATTTCTTTCTATATCTAGAATATTGCCTTTTCTTAGATAATTATTGATATGCAGATTGCCGGACATATCAACAAAGTTGTGTTTGGACGGGTTGAAATTATATGAAATTTCGAAGTTCTTTTTGACTTGAAAGGGTAATCTAGAAATAAATGAGTCATTTTTATTTTCATAATTAATCGATTTAGATGCTAAAAGATCATATCTATAACATTTTTTAAAATTATCTTTTTCGTTTGATAATGAATAGAGTTTCAAATCATTTTCTTTTTTGTAATGACTTAATTGGTCTTTTTCATATGAATTCCATTTGTTTAAGTTTCTATTTTTATTTTGAGTCATACAACTTTGATTAACTTTAGTTCGCCATTTTTTTGGCATTAATCTAGACCATCTAATCTGAGATAAATCGTATTGATAATGCCGTCTTAACCAGTTTTTCCATTGATTGATTCTATAACTCTGAAGTTTCTTATGTTTTAATTCTGAATGAAATATTCCTAGTGTTCTAAAATAGTCCTTTATTTTAGTCGTAAGGA